ATATAAATATAGAATCTATTTTAATATTATTTATTTATTATTAATTAATATTTAATATTAATATTTAATTAATAATATTCATTTTATATTGATTTTAATTAATTAAAATTTAATATATTTTCTATTTTTTTTTTAAGAAATCCACGATTTGATTTTATAAGATTCTATAAAAAATAGAGGAGATGGTCAAGATATAAATTGTGTATAACTTATGTAAATAAGTTAAGTTATTACGCAAAAAATTACTCTAAAAGTCTAAGTGTCTTTTGTTAAATTCAAAGCATTCAAAATCTTTTTCTTGACATAGAAATCAAATTAAATATATATGCAAATAATTTGCGTCCAATAGGATTTGAACCTATACCAAAGGTTTAGAAGACCTCTGTCCTATCCATTAGACAATGGACGCTTTTCTTTTTATTACAATTGTTTTTTTATTGTTCTATTCGGAAAAACGAATATGTGATCTGGGGATTGTGTATTCAATTTAATGATGAATTGCATTTCTATTTTTACGATTTTTTTTTACATTAAATTAATATAATTAGATTCAAATTAAAGAATTAGAATGAATTAAGAAATTCTATTTTCTTTCTTTTTCTAATTCTAGTCGATTTTTTTTTAGTTAAAAACTAAATAACTAAATTAATTAGTTTTAGTTTATTAATTAGAATATTAATTCTATTCTATATTCTATAATACACAAATTGAGCTTCGAATAGAATATAGAGATATAATAGAAGCGGGTAGCGGGAATCGAACCCGCATCGTTAGCTTGGAAGGCTAGGGGTTATAGTCGACGTTGATTCATCATTTTTAACGTCTCTAATTCAAAACCGAACGTGAAACTTTGGTTTCATTCGGCTCCTTTATGGAACAGATTACCAAATACAAATGGAAGACGTAAAAAAAAAATGCCATCCATAACATCTATGTCAGCCCCTCTGTCTGAATCTGTCTGAATGCATTCAAAACATCCCGCTTTTTAGATGATCCCTCTAGAATCTAGAAGAGGCGGATTCTAACAATCTTTTTTTTTTTTCTAGTTACTTCGTTCTCTATTTCTATTTAAGAGAATCCTTAGGAAAAGCATTTTATTTTCATCGAGCTAAAAAAAATAGAAATATGTCGATATCTCTAGTAAACTAAAGTAATCGTTTAATAGCTATTTTGCTTCAATCTCTCCTATATAAATAAAAAAATGGAAGATTTAGTTACGATAAAAAAAACTCTCTATATCTTTTTCCATGGATCCTTTACTCATACTCAAAAAATTGGGAGTATTGATCCAATTCAAAAAACTTATGTTTTTGTAATTTCATAATTCAATTTGTCAATTTCGAATTGATTCTTGTTGAATATAAATTACGATAATGTATATTATTCCTCGAATTCTTCGTTGAGAGGTAAAGGATTAAACCCTTTTAAGATAAGAAATAAAGTTTTTGATCGGAATATGAATCAAACGAGGGATCCCTTAACTAGTAAGGGATCCATAGAACGAATCGCACTTTTACCACTAAACTATACCCGCTTCAATGCGATTATTGTATATAAATGGAACTTTTGTCCAACAAGGGAATCAGAAATAGGATCATAAAAGAATCATAAAATTTATAGTGCTGACGTGTTTCGTAAGGGGATCTAATGGAATTAAGAAAAGAGGACCCATTGGATTTTTTGATTTTGTTTTGCTAAAGGTGTTTTGACAGATACATCTCGACAAAACTACTTAAGCCATAACATAAAAATGCATTGTGCAAAAATCCTTAGTTTCATTCTTTTTTTTTAGATACTTTACGGGAAAAAAAGAAAGAGTAATAAGAAATGACATTCTTATGTTTGATCTTGTTTCAATAACAAGTATTTTTTTTCAGATCAAATAAATCTTTTTTATCCAGAATTCATGGGAACAAAAAAGGCCCGGCTAGGTACTAACCTGGCCGGGCTGAAAAAACAAGTTTTTTTATTCTTTATTCTATAATTTCTTAATTTATTCTATAATTTTCTATATATAATATATATAATAGAATATGTTATATAATAGAATATATATAAATAATATATATAATTCTATAAATTCTATAATCTATAAATAGAATATTGTTTATTGTTTAATAATTTAATAAATAGAATATTATTCTATAAACTATAAATAATAATATTCTAATAAATTAGTATAATTCTAATATATTATAATTATATTATAATAAATATATTCTAATACTAATATAAGTTATTAGAATATTATAATAAAGTTATTATAATAATTTATACTAATTTTATTTTAATAATCTTTTAAATTTTTTAATTAAATATGTATTTATTATTTTATTATTTATATTATTTGTTTATGTTTTTTATTATATTCTTTTTTTTTTTTATTCTTAATTTTAATTATTAAATTAATAAATTCTTAATAAATTAAAATTAAATTAATTTTTTTTTATTTTAATTTCTATAATTTCAAAATCTCAAATTTCTATTAGAATTAGAATAGAATTATATTTTTTTTTATTATATAGAGTATTATTATTATTTATTATCTAATTATATATATTATATAAATAGAGATAAGATAGAAATATAAAATTAAATAAAAAAAAAAAAAAAGAGAGGGCCCTTTTCAATTGGGGAGAGATGGCTGAGTGGACTAAAGCGTCGGATTGCTAATCCGTTGTACGAATTTTTCGTACCGAGGGTTCGAATCCCTCTCTTTCCGTTTTCATCAATGATTTGGTATCTTATTTACCTTTTTTTTTAATTTATAGAACGGAGTCTCTTTTGTTTCTTTTCTTTGTTTGTTTGAATTTTTTTATTAACAATATTTATTATTATAATATAATTATAATATAATTATAATATAATTAATATAAATAGAATATGATTATTTTTTTTATTTCTTTTTCATTTTTGAAATATTGAAAATAGAATATAAATATTGATTTCTAATTTATTTATATTTCATTTTTTTTTTATAATTTATATATTTAATATCTTTCTATATTGAATTTAATATATTTATAAATATATTTATAAAATAGATTTATAATTTATATTTAGAATTCTTAATTTATAAAATTGAAAGATGAAAAATAGATAATAAGAATATTTCAAAATAAAGCACAAGCAAGGAAAACACAGAAAACAAAAAGAATAAAAAATCATATTTTTTATTCTTCACGTCCCGGATTACGCCCTGGATCGTTAGATAGGAATCCGAAGATGAAAAGAGAAACAAAGAATATCACTACCGTGTAAACAAAAAGTTTTAGAGTAAGCATTACACAATCTCCAAGATCATAAAAAAAAAGAAAGAGAATAGATTCTCCTATAGTACACATGAGGATTCACACTGTAAAACTTATCTGATCTTAGAAATCAAGATTATTAAAATGTTCGAATCTTTTTTTCGAATAAATTATGAATTTTTCTAGGACAGTATTAGTATTAAAATTAAAGATCTCATCGAAAACTTACAGCAGCTTGCCAAACAAAAGCTAAGAGAAAAAAGAGTACAGGTATTACTGGCATAATATCTACAATTGGATTCAAAAAAGCGTAGGCTTCAGGTAATTTCGCGAAGAAAAAACTACTTGAATAAAGAGCAGAGTTAATACAAATACAGACCAAACTAAAGATATTAAGCATAACAAACATTTTGTTCTTTAAGATAATTGTATTTTTTCTTTTTGTGAATTCAATTAAAAAAAAATTCAAATTAAGTTAATATTATTAAGTATTAAGATTCAGTTTATATTTTAAGTTTATATTATTATTAATATAATATATTCTGAATTTTCTAATAAATGGATTTAAAATTTCATTTATTTTTTTTTATTTCAATTTATACTATTATTTATACTATTATTAATATTAATAAAAAAAAAAAAATAAATAATAGAATTCTTTATTTAATTAATATTAATAATTAATATTAATAAGTTAATAAGAAATCAAAAAAATTAAAAATAAAAATAATAAAATAATAAAAAAATCGAATACGAATATTAGACTAAAATAGAATAATATTAGAATAAAAAAATAAAATAGAATGAATATAGAATATAATATATAGAATATAATATATAGAAGAAAAAAATCGAATTAATTATGAATAAAATGATGAATCAAATAACAAAAAGTAGACCAAAAAAATCCTTCTTTGATTTGAACTTATCAAATTCAAAATCTTCTGAAATAAAAAGAAATAAAAAATAGAAGAAATCAGACTTTCATGCAATATCTTAATTGAATTATATGTAATGATCAATAATTTAAGTTTCATTCTATATCTAGACATACCAAAATTCTAGCAACAATTTATTCTATAGATATTTAGATATTTGGACTGGAATTGACGAATAACCAATATCAATAATAGTGTTTAGTAGTGTCGAATAGAAATAAAAATGGGGCGTGGCCAAGTGGTAAGGCAACGGGTTTTGGTCCCGCTATTCGAAGGTTCGAATCCTTCCGTCCCAGAGCATATCCATTCATGATATATATCATATCTGAATACAAATTATATATCATAATCAAGATTGCCCTTTTTTGAGAAACCTTTTGTTTAAGAGTATATAATATTGGGTAGAATGTGATTCTTCTTTTTTTTTTAATGATTCATCTCTAAATCGAGTCACTTTGAAAATGTAGATTCAAAAATAACTTCTTTTTTTTATTTGTATTGTATATGTATATTCCAAATTTATATTATTATTTTAATTTAATAAAATAGAAAATATATTAAATAAGATTTATTATTTATATATTTCTAATTTTTATTTATAATATATTTATATTTATATATTTATAATATATTTATATATTTAAATATTTAAAAATATATTTCATATTGAATATTAATTAAAAAATTTATAAATTTAAATTGGATTTTGATAATAAATAAAAATCTTCTATTAAAATTTTGAATTCTAATTCTATATTTTTTTCTATTTATTCTTTTTTTGAATAAGAATATTTTGAATCTCTATTTTTCTAAAAAATAAATAGAAATAGAATAGAAATTATATTCCTCGAATTTATTTGAATTTTTTTTGATATTTCTTTACTTTTACTTTAGAAATCTTCCATTCATATAGAAGGAAAAAATATGGATTATTATGGATCGATTGAATCAATGACTATTCATGATTTCAGAATTGAATCAATTACATGCCGGCTCCAAACTAGAGGAATGTTATGGTAAAACTTCGTTTGAAACGATGTGGTAAAAAGCAACGTGCGACTTGAAAGACATGATTACATTAGCCGTGGATTCTTACATCCACCACCTTTTCTATTATATAGAAATGAAGGTGCTCTTTCTCGACATCGTTTGTTCTATTCCACTCGAATTTCTTTTTTTGGGGAGGAGGGAGGGTTTGATGATGGAAATAGTACATGATGGAGCTCGAGTTGATTCATTTCTCAGGGGCAAGTTTCTAGGGTTAGTGAAAATTAATAAGTTCCAACAACTTCGTAAGTATATTTTCGCTATAGAAATCGAAAGGATCCAATTCAAGCAAGTTAAAAAAAAAAAGTAAAATTTGTTGGAATTGGTAAAACTATTTCGATCAAAAGTGGATCTGGGGGAATCAACCATCTATTTGTACGATTCTTTGATGGAAAGAAATAAAAAATGGGTATGTTGCTGCCATTTTTGAAATGATTAAAGATCCTCGAAATAATGTCTAAACCCAATGATTCAAGGAAAAGCTAACGGATCGTGGAACAAGTAAATACCATTTTCAATTGTCTCAACAACTATATTACACTGACTGAAGACAAAAAATAGATTCTAAAGCTAAAGGAGACAGACAAGAAAGGGGGTAGAGACCGCTCAATAAATGAAATAAAATACCTAACTCCTAACTAAAGGTTTTGTTTTCCTTTGAGTTATTTGAGAGTTATCCAACTTGAGTTATGAGGTTGCGAATACGAGTGATTTTTTGGGGGAAAGAATAGAAAAAAAAAAGTATTTAATTTTAATCATAGTCTAATTGATTTGATTATTTTATGAATCTATTTGACATCATAATTCTATACATAAACATAATTTCGAATTTTCTCGAGCCGTACGAGGAGAAAACTTCTTATACGTTTCTAGGGGGGGTGTATTGTTTATCTATATCTATCCCAATGAGCCGTTTATCGAATCGTTGCAATTGATGTTCGATCCCGAAGAGAGGGGAGAGATCTTCGGAGAGTGGGTTTTTATGATCCGATAAAGAATCAAACCTATTTAAATATTCCTGTTATTCTATATTTCCTTGAAAAAGGCGCTCAACCTACAGGAACTGTTCAAGATATTTCAAAAAAGGCGGGTGTTTTTATGGAACTTAATCCTAATCAACAAACGAAATTCAATTTAAATAAATAAAAAAAAAAAAAAAAAAAAGAAAAAGAGGGGGGGAAGACTTTTATGTAGATTTTTATAATCTTTTTCTCTCTTATCTCCCCCCCCCGCTCTCTTGTTCTATTCATACCTAATTTTTTATTTCTTATTGCTGCCATAGAATGCTGTTTTTTATAACCACAAAAATCCATTTTTATTGATAATATAAAAATGGGCAAATGAATAAAAATAAATTAAATTAAGTAATAAATTAAATTATTTTAATTAAATTATATTTAAATTATATTTAATTTTTTATTATTCATTTGTAATTTGAATTAAATTCAATTGGATCTCAATTGGTATTTATTCAATTTAATATTTAAGTTTTTTATTTTTAATTCGTTTATTTTCTTCATTGTATTCTTTTTTCAACATTAATATTAATATTGACAACAGTGTATCAAACAAATATAATCCGATCGTGAATAAATGGATCCTTTTATTCCCGTTTCATAAGATTTTTTTTACTTAGATGGGTTTGTTGGATTTTCTGTGATAGAAAGAAGAAAAGAAGTTCTTTTTTTTAATTAAAGAAATTCTTTTCTTTCTTTATTTATATTTTCTTTATATTCTATATCTATATTATTCTTTATATTCTATATCTATATTATTTAATATTATAATATAATAATAATAAATAATATTTATTATTAATAATATAATAATTTATAATAATTTTTTTCTATTTATAACTTATAATATTAATATAATATTAATATAATTATGAGAAAACAATAAAAAGATAATAATAAAAATGAAGAATATAATAATATAATAATATACATATAAAATTATATATATATATAATTAAATATTTTAAGAAAATTAAATGATATAATAAATGATATAATAATATAATAATATACATACTTAATAATATATATATATTAAATAGAATATATAGAATATATATAATAAATGAACAAAAATAATCTATAACATATGAGATAAGCAACATATTAAATTAAAATGTAAATATATTATATATTAAATGTAAATAATATATAATAGTAAATAATATTACAGAATATATATAAAAAAAAACAAGTAAATGATATTAAAGAATATATATAAAAAAAAAAAACAAGTAAATGATACAAGTAAATGATATTAAATAATATATACAAAAAAAACAATTAAATGATATTAAATAATATAATAAAATATATAATAATAAAAATCAATAATATAATAATATTATAATATATATAATAATAAAAATCAATAATATAATAATATTATAATATATATAATAATAAAAATCAATAATATAATAATATAATAAAATATATAATAATAAAAATCAATAATATAATAATATAATAAAATAAATGAACAAAAAGAATCTATAACGTATAACATAGGCGACAAAGAGGAGGTCTATAAATTGTTATTTTCTTTTTATCTCTTATCTGAGTGTTATCTGATAAAATCTCTTGTATTTTAATCTGATCTGAACATTTTTATGTTCAGAATCGATTCGACTTCGACATTTAAAATCTTTTTTCTGGATTCTGGATTTTATATTTTAATGGAATATTATTTTTTATTATCCAATTCAATCTTTTTATTTATTTTGATTGCGGTTGTATCTACACATCTTATTAGTTTATTTTTTTAGTTTATTTTTTTAGGGTTGCTAACTCAATGGTAGAGTACTCGGCTTTTAAGTGCGACTCAAATTTTTACACATTTCTATGAAGCAATGGATTCGTCCATACCATCGGTAGAGTTTGTAAGACCACGACTGATCCAGAAAGGAATGAATGGAAAAAGCAGCATGTCGTATCAATGGAGAATTCTAAGAATATTTCATTTTTATTGGATCGGTCCCAAATCCATGTTCGTATTCTTGGCTCGCAACAAAAGAAATTCACAGTTGGGTTGAATTAATAAATGGATAGAGTTTGGTGGCTCCAATTATAGGTAAACAAAAAGGAACGAGCTTTTGTTTTGAATTTGAATGATTCCCCCATCTAATTATACGTTAAAAATAAAAATATTAGTACTTGATGTGGGAAAAGCTTTTCCCATGAATGGATTATTGATTTTTGTTATGAATCCTAACTATTAGCTATTCTCCATTATAATTAGATTATGGGGTGGCGATAAATGTGTAGAAGAAAGAGTATATTGATAAAGATCTTTTTTTTTTTTCCAAAATCAAAAGAGCGATTGGGTTGAGAAAATAAAGGATTTCTAACTATCTTGTTATCCTAGAACGAACATAAAACAATTAGATGGAAAAAGCGAGTAGAGAGGGTCCGTTGATGAGTCTTACTTGTTTTCTAGGTATCTATTTCTTTTTTATTAGAATAGAATACCCTGTTTTGACTGTATCGCACTATGTATTATTTGATAACCCAATAAATCTTCGATCCTTGGCCCAAATAAAATTTTTTAAAATGGAGGAATTTCAAGTATATTTAGAACTAGATAGATCTCGTCAACATGACTTCCTATACCCACTTATTTTTCGGGAGTATATTTTTGCACTTGCTTACGATCATGGTTTAAATAGTTCCATTTTGGTGCAAAATCTAGGTTATGACAATAAATCTAGTTTACTAATTGTAAAACGTTTAATTACTCGAATGTATCAACAGAATCATTTGATTATTTCTGCTAATAATTCTAACAAAAATCCATTTTGGGGGTACAACAAGAATTTGTATTCTCAAATAATATCAGAGGGGCTTGCCGTCAGTGTGGAAATTCCATTTTCCCTACAATTAATCTCTTCCTTAGAGAAGGCAGAAATCATAAAATCCTATAATTTACGATCAATTCATTCAATATTTCCTTTTTTTGAGGAAAAATTTCCATATTTAAATTATGTGTCAGATGTACAAATACCCTACCCTATACATCTGGAAATCTTGATTCAAACCCTTCGATACTGGTTGAAAGATGCCTCCTCCTTTCATTTATTAAGGCTCTTTCTTTATGAGTATTGTAATTGGAATAGTCTTATTACTGCAAAAAAAAGGATTTCTACTTTTTCAAAAAGTAATCCAAGATTTTTCCTGTTCCTATATAATTTTTATGTATGTGAATACGAATCCATCTTTCTTTTTCTCCGTAACAAATCTTCTTATTTACGATTAACATCTTCTGGAGTCTTTTTTGAACGAATCTATTTCTATGCAAAAATAGAACATTTTGTAGAAGTCTTTGATAAGGATTTTCCGTCCACTCTATGGTTCTTCAAGGACCCTTTCATTCATTATGTTAGATATCAAGGAAAATCCATTCTAGCTTCAAAGAATACGCCCTTTTTGATGAAAAAATGGAAATACTATCTTATCCATTTATGGCAATGTCATTTTTTTGTTTGGTCTCAACCAGGAAAGATCCATATAAACCAATTATCCGAGCATTCATTTGACTTTTTGGGCTATTTTTCAAATGTACGGCTAAATCCTTCAGTGGTACGGAGTCAAATGTTGGAAAAGTCATTTATAATGGAAAATCTTATGAAAAAGCTTGATACAATAATTCCAATTATTCCTCTAATTAGATCATTGGCTAAAGCAAAATTTTGTAATGTATTAGGACATCCCATTAGTAAGCCGGTCTGGGCCGATTCATCCGATTTTG